GTTCCCGTAGTTGAGAACAACAATGGCTTTTCAAGCCGTAGTCCTTGGGGCTAATCCAAGCGGGAATATATGACTTATTTTGTAATGTTTCTTGGTGCGGGTTTTATGTTAGGGGTTTTGGCTGTGGCGTCTAATCCATCGCCTTATTATGGGGTGGTTGGATTGGTCTTGGCGTCTGTAATAGGGTGCGGGTGGTTGGTGAGTTTGGGGGTTTCTTTTGTTTCTTTGGTTTTGTTTATGATTTATTTGGGGGGGATGTTGGTTGTTTTTGTTTATTCTGTATCTTTAGCGGCTGATCCTTACCCCGAAGCTTGGGGAAGTTGACGGGTGGTGGGGTATGGGTTGGGTTTTGTTTTGGTGGTTTGCGTGGGGGTGGTTATAGGGGGGGCTGTTGAGTTTTGAAAGGTTGGGGTTGCTACTGTTGATAGTGGTGGGGTGTCTTTTGTTCGGTTAGATTTTAGTGGGGTGGCGATGTTGTATTCGTATGGGGTGGGGTTGTTTCTAGTGGGAGGGTGGGGTTTATTGTTGGCTTTGTTTGTAGTGCTTGAGCTTGTGCGAGGGTTGTCTCGGGGGGCTATTCGGGCAGTTTAGGGGTTTCAGAAGGTAGTTTATTTTAAAACATCAGCTTTGGGAGCTGGAGATAGAGGTTTAAGTCCTTTCTTTCTGAGTTACTCTAAGAAGGGTGGAGGGCTTCAGTTTTTGGTTTACAAGACCAATGTTTTTCATAAACTATTAGAGTATCTAGTGATTGAGTATTTTGTTCTCTAGGGCTCCGATTATGGGGAAGAGGAGTAGTAAAATGCTGAAGTATGAAGTGGATGCGATTTGTCCGATGATGATGAACGGTTGTTCTACTGGTTGGCTTCCAATTCAGGTTAGGATAAGAAGGTTGGCGGTTAGAAGTCAGAAAAGGATTTGTGAAAGGGGGCGGAATGTCATGGTTCGTTGTTTTGATTTGTGAAGAAAGGGCATTAGGAGTAGGATGAGGATGGATGCTGCTAGTGCTAGTACTCCTCCAAGTTTATTTGGGATTGAGCGTAAAATGGCGTAGGCAAATAAGAAGTATCATTCTGGTTTGATGTGGGGTGGTGTTACTAGGGGATTTGCTGGGGTGAAGTTCTCTGGGTCACCTAGGAGGTTGGGAGAGAATAGGGCTAGTATAAGGAGGGGGGTGAGTATTAATGCGAGGCCTAGGAGGTCTTTGAAAGAGTAGTAGGGGTGGAATGGAATTTTGTCGGAGTTGGATGGGATGCCTAGTGGGTTGTTTGAGCCCGATTCGTGTAGGAATGTGAGGTGAATAATTGTAATTCCTGCAATGATGAAGGGGAGTAGGAAGTGTAGGGCAAAGAATCGGGTGAGAGTGGGGTTATCTACTGAGAACCCACCCCAGGCTCACTCTACTAGGGTTTGTCCGATGTAGGGAATTGCTGAGAATAGGTTAGTAATGACTGTTGCTCCTCAAAAGGACATCTGTCCTCATGGAAGGACGTAGCCTACGAAGGCTGTTGCTATGAGTGTCAGTAGGAGGACTACTCCTGTATTTCAGGTCTCTTTATATAAGTAGGAGCCGTAGTAGAGACCGCGTCCGATGTGTAGGTAGATGCAGATAAAGAAGAATGAAGCGCCGTTTGCATGGAGGTTTCGGATGAGTCAGCCGTATTGTACGTTTCGGCATGTGTGGGCTACGGAGGAGAATGCAAGGGAGGTGTCTGCGGTGTAGTGTGTTGCTAGCAGAAGGCCAGTGAGAATTTGAGTGGCTAGGCATATTGCTAGAAGGGAGCCGAAGTTTCATCAAGCGGAGATATTTGATGGGGTGGGAAGGTCGACTAGGGAGTTGTTAATTAGTTTTAGAAGGGGGTGTGATTTTCGAATGTTGGGTGCCATTAGGTTATTTTTGTGCGAGTAGCACTGCTACTAGGATTGTGAGTGCAATAGACCCTAGATAGGGCTTGATTAGGCCTGTGTGAAGTGTGGTTGAGAGCTTGGTTATGGTGAGGTTAAGGCTTGCGAGTCCTTCGGGGCCGATTTTTTTATATCATGTTAGGTCGATTAGGCTGGAGGCGATTTTTTGTCCTGTGTTGAGAAGAATTATAGGGCTGGTTCGGTGTGTTAGGAGGTTATAATAACCCAATGAGGAGGAGAAGTTTGTGATTTGGTTTTGTTTTGGGCGTGTGAGTGTGTATGTTGTGTTAACAATTTCTAGTGCTAGGGTGAGTCCTAGGGCTGTGGCAATGATGGCGGCAGTTTTTGTGGCGAGGGGTATGGTTATGGGAGGTGTTTTTGTGGGTAGAATGAGGGATGAGATTAGTAGTCATGCTATGATGCTACCTAGGGCTAGGCGGATGATTGCCATGATTGCTGGGGTTGTGTTTTCGTTGATGGGGAGGATTGTTGGTGAGCGATTGTGACCTGTTTGGACTAGTAGGGTCATGCGGAGGCTGTAGGCTGCGGTTAGGGATGTAGCGATTAGGGTGAGGAGTAGGGCTCAGGCGTTGATGTAAGAGGTGTTTAGGCTTTCGATGATTGGGTCTTTGGAATAAAAGCCCGCTAGGAAGGGGGTTCCTATTAGGGCTAGGTTGCCGATGGTTAGGCAGGAGGTGGTTATTGGGAGGGTTTTTTGCAGGTGACCCATTTTACGGATGTCTTGTTCTCCGTTTAGGCTGTGGATAATTAAGCCTGAGCATAAGAACAGCATTGCTTTGAAGAATGCGTGGGTTGAAATGTGAAGGAAGGCTAGTTGTGGGAGGTCTAGCCCAATTGTAACTATTATTAAGCCTAGCTGGCTTGAGGTGGAGAAAGCAATGATTTTTTTGATGTCGTTTTGGGTTAGGGCACAGATAGCGGCGAATAGGGTTGATAGAGCGCCTAAGCATAAGCATGTCGTTAGGGCTGTCTTGTTGGAGGCTAAGAAGGGGTGAGTTCGGATAAGTAAGAAGATTCCGGCTACAACTATTGTGCTTGAGTGGAGTAGGGCGGATACTGGAGTGGGGCCTTCTATTGCAGCTGGAAGTCATGGGTGGAGGCCGAATTGTGCGGATTTTCCTGTGGCTGCGAGGATTAGGCCCAGGAGGGGGAGAGTGGGTGTTTGGTGTGGGTGTGTAATTTGTTGGATTTCTCAGGTGTTTAATGTGGAGGCTAGTCATGCTATGCTTAGAATAAGACCAATATCTCCGATCCGATTGTAGATTATAGCTTGTAGTGCGGCTGTATTAGCTTCGGTTCGCCCCTGTCATCAGCCGATGAGAAGGAATGATATGATTCCTACTCCCTCTCATCCTACGAACAAGAGGAACATGTTGTTAGCAATGGTTAGTGTGAGCATTGCGATAAGGAAGGTGAGGAGGTAGGTGAAAAATTTTGTGATGTATGGCTCAGAAGCTATATATCAGGTTGAGAAGTCTAGGATAGATCAGGTAACGAATAATGCGATTGGGAAAAATATTATGGAGTATAGATCTATTTTTGTGGTTAATGGAATTTTGAAGTTTGGGGCGAGGTGTCATTCTCAGTAGGAGGTGATGCTTTCTGTCCCTGAGTAGATGAAGATTATTGTTGGGGCGAGGCTAATTAGGAAGGTGGCTTTAACGGTTTTTGAGATGGCAGAGGGAGAATTTTTGAGGTTTAGCAGGGGTGGGAGGATAATTGGGGTGAGGAGAGTGAGGAGGGTTAGTGGTATGAGGGTATTAAGAAGGGCCATGTTCATTACTTTTACTTGGAGTTGCACCAAGATGAATGGCTCCTAAGACCAGTGGATTACTTTTATCCTTTAAAAGTTAAGGAGGCCGAGGTCTTAGGCTCGGATGCAAGAATTAGCAGTTCTTGTTGGTTATACCACTCCTTGGTGAGCAGGGAGGTTTAAACTCCTGTCTTTAGAATCACAATCTAATGTTTTGGTTAAACTATGCTTACATAGGGGGGGACCCTGAGATTAATTCAGGCTTTAGAATGAGGGTTAATATGGGGATGATGTGTAGGATTATGAGGAGGTGCTCTCGTGTGTTTGAGTTTATGGAGGATGTGATGTGAGTTGGTAGGGTGCCTCGTTGGGTTGATAGGAGTATGTACAGGGTGTAGGAGGCGGTTAGTAGAGTTGCAGTGCCGGTTAGGATAATTGTGGGGGAGGATCAGTTGAAAAGGGCAGTTATAATTGTAAGTTCTGCCATTAAGTTGGTGGTTGGGGGTAGGGCTATGTTAGTCAGATTGGCTAGGAATCATCATGTGGCTATGAGTGGGAGGAGTGGTTGTAGGCCTCGTGTAAGAGTGAGGATGCGGCTGTGTGTTCGTTCGTAGTTTGTGTTGGCTAGGCAGAATAATATGGATGAGGTAAGACCGTGGGAGACTATCAGGATTATTGCCCCTGAGAATGATCATTGGGTTTGGATTATGCATGCAGCAATTACTAGGCCCATGTGACTTACGGATGAGTAAGCGATGAGGGACTTTAGATCTGTTTGGCGGAGACAAATTGAGCTGGTTATTAGGGCGCCCCATAGGGCTAGGGTAAGGAATGGGTAGTGTAAAAGGCTGGGTGAGGGGCCTGTTAGAAGAGTAATTCGTATAATGCCATATCCTCCTAGTTTTAGTAGGAGGGCGGCAAGTAATATTGAGCCTGCGATTGGTGCTTCTACGTGAGCTTTTGGTAGTCATAGGTGTAGGCCGTATAGGGGTGCTTTGACTATAAATGCTGTTAGGAGTGCTAGGTTGCATAGTAGGTTAGATCATGAGTTTAAAGGATTTGGGTGGGTGAGTTTAAGGAGAGGCAGGTGGAGAGTTCCAGTCTTTGAGTGGAGGTAGAGGATGGAGATCAGGAGGGGGAGGGAGCTGATTAGGGTGTAGAATAGAAGGTAAGTACCTGCGCTAAGTCGTTCGGGTTGGTTGCCTCAGCGTGTAATTAAAATTAGGGTTGGGATTAGGGTGGCTTCAAATGAAATATAAAATAATATAAGTTCTGTTGCCGAGAATGCTAGGATGATGAGTGGTTGAATAATGATAAGGGCTGAGATGAATGTTCGTTTTCGTGTGATGGGTTCGTGTTGAAGGTGGCCTTGGCTGGCCAGGATTATTAGTGGAAGAAATCAGCATGAGAGGACTAGCAGTGGGGTTGAGATTTGGTCGGTACTTGTTCATGGGGTTAGGCATTTTAGGGGGTAATATGATGGAGTTAGTCAGTGGAGGCTGATTAGGGCGATTAGGAGGCTGTGGGTTGTGATGTTAGTTCATATGAATTTCGCGGGGGATAAGAGGGTGGTGGGTAGTAGTATGATTATTGGTAGAATAATTTTTAGCATTGTAGGAGATTTAGGTTGTGTAGGTGGTCTGAGCCGTGTGTTCGAGTTGAGGCTACTAGTATAGCTAAGCCTGTGCTCGCTTCGCAAGCTGAGAAGGTTAATATAAGAACTGGTACTAGGGTAAATGATGAGTTTTGGTTTTCTACGGATCAGGCGGATAGGGGGATGAATATAGATAGTATCATGCTCTCTAGGCATAGTAGGGCAGAGATTAAATGAGTTCGGTGGAATGCTAGTCCCAAGCTACTGAATGTGAATGCAGAGTAGAAGCTGAAATGGAGGGGAGACATGAGAAAGTTATAGGTGGGGCTATAATTTGCTGGGTCGAAACCAGCTGTCTTAATTAGACTAACTTTCTGTTATTCTGCTCATTCTAGGCCGCCTTGTGTTCACTCGTAGGTGAGGCCTAGTGTAAGGAGGGCGATAAGGGTAGTGACTCAGGTAAGGGTTGTTATTGGTGATTGAAGTTGGACAGCTCATGGGAGGGGTAGGAGTAGAGCAATTTCTAGGTCGAATAAGAGGAATAAGATGGCTACTAGGAAGAATCGAATTGAGAATGGGAGTCGGGCTGATCCTAGTGGATCAAATCCGCATTCGTATGGTGATAGTTTTTCTATGTCCGGGGTTATTTGGGCAAGTCAAAAGTTTATGATAGTTAATGTGGTGCTTAGTATAAAGGATATAAGTAATATGAATGTGAGTGTGTTCATTGCTCTTCTCTGGGCTGGGTACCAGATTTTAGAGATTGGAAGTCAATTGTAATAAGTATACTAGAAGAGCAAGATCCTCATCAGTATATTGACATGTAGAGGAAGAGTCAGATGACATCTACAAAGTGTCAGTATCAGGCTGCTGCTTCGAACCCTAAGTGATGGTTTGATGTAAAGTGAAATTTAATTAGGCGTAATAGGCATACTGCTAGGAAGGATGATCCGATGATAACGTGCAGTCCGTGGAATCCTGTGGCAACAAAGAAAGTGGAGCCGTAAACGCTGTCGGCAATTGAGAATGAGGCTTCGTGGTATTCTATTGCTTGTAGGGCTGTGAAGTAGAATCCTAGGAGGATGGTGAGGGTTAGGGCATGGGTGGCTTGTTTACGATTCCCTTCCGTAATGCTGTGGTGGGCTCATGTTACGGTAACACCTGATGCTAGTAAGATGGCTGTATTTAGGAGTGGAACTTCGAGGGGGTTTATAGGTTTAATCCCTACAGGGGGTCATTGATTTCCAAGTTCTGGGGTTGGTGCCAGGCTTGAGTGGAAAAAAGCTCAGAAGAAACCTAAGAAGAAAAAGGCCTCTGATGTAATGAAAAGAATTATTCCATATCGTAGTCCTTTTTGGACTGTTGGGGTGTGGTGGCCCTGGAACGTGCTTTCTCGGACTACGTCACGTCATCATTGGGCCATGACTAGAAGTATTGACAGTAGGCCCATTGTTAGGAGGGCGGTTGAGTTGAAGTGGAATCATATTGTTAGGCCGGAGGTGGTTAGTAATGCTGCGGTTGCGCCGAAGATTGGTCATGGGCTGGGGTCAACTATGTGGTAGGAGTGTGCTTGGTGTGCCATTAAATGTTTTCTTGTAAGTATAGGCTTAGGAGGAGGACAAATACGTAGGCTTGGATTATGGCTACGGCTACTTCTAGAATTGTTAATAAGAAGAGGATGAGTGCCGTTAAGATGGAGATTGATGGTATTATTGGCAGTAGGGTGATTGTGGCTGTGGAGATGAGTTGAATAAGCAGGTGGCCGGCTGTGAGGTTGGCTGTTAGGCGTACTCCTAGTGCTAGTGGGCGGATAAGTAGGCTAGTTGTTTCGATTAGGATTAGTGCAGGGATAAGGGGTGTAGGGGTTCCTTCAGGGAGTAGGTGGCCTAGGGAGGCAGATGGTTGGTTTCGTAGTCCAATCAGTAGGGTGGCAAGTCATAGTGGGAGAGCTAGGGCCATGTTTATTGATAGTTGTGTAGTGGGGGTAAAAGTATAGGGGAGTAGACCAAGGAGGTTAATGGAAAGGAGTAAAAGGATAAGTGAGGATAATAAAAGGGCCCATTTGTGGCCTGTTTTATTTAATGGGGCTATTAATTGTTTTGTGATTAGGTGGGTAAACCATAGTTGGATAGTAGAAAGGCGGTTGTTGATTCATCGGTGTTCTGGGGATGGAAGGAGGAGGGCAGGGAATAGAAGGGACAGGGTAATTAGTGGAATTCCTAGGAGGTGTGGGCTTGAGAATTGGTCGAAGAAACTTAGGCTCATGGTCAGGTTCATGGGGTGGGCTTTGTTGGGATGTTTTTATTTAGAGGGGGGTTTGTGGTGGTGAATGTGAGGAGTTTGGGTTGGATAAGGAGGGAAAAAGTGAATCAGGTTAGAAGCATGATGGGAAATCAGGGAGCTGGGTTTAGTTGGGGCATGTCATTAAGGAGGGGAGTGCCCTCTTCTCTAGCTTAAAAGGCTAGTGCTGGTTACATAGCTTCTTAATGGTTAGGATGATGAAAGTGAGGATCAGGCTTCGAAGTGTTTGAGGGGGGTAGATTCTACTACAATGGGCATGTAACTGTGGTTTGCCCCACAGATTTCTGAGCATTGTCCGTAAAACACTCCTGGTCGAGTGGTAATGAAGGAGGTTTGATTTAGTCGGCCTGGGATTGCGTCTGTTTTTACTCCGAGTGTGGGTACGGCTCAGGAGTGTAGGACGTCATCAGCAGTGATGATTACTCGGATGGGGGATTCTATGGGAATTACAACGCGGTGATCAACTTCTAGGAGACGAAAGTGACCATAGGGAAGGTCTGTTGTTGGGACCATGTAGGAATCAAATGAGAGGTCTTTAAAGTCTGTATACTCATATGTTCAGTATCACTGGTGGCCGATGGCTTTTAGGGTGAGGTCGGGCTCGTCAATTTCATCCATTATGTAAAGGATTTGTAGGGAGGGGAGGGCGAGTAAAATTAGGACAATAGCGGGTAGGATAGTTCAAATTAGTTCAACCTCTTGGGCGTCGACGGTGTTTGATGATAATTTTTCTATAAGCATGAGGGCTAGAAGGTAGAGTACTAGGCTGCAGATTGCTAGGGCTACCATTAGGGCATGGTCGTGGAATTCGACAAGTTCTTCTATGATGGGGGATGAGGCATCTTGAAATCCTAGTTGAGAGTGGTTTGCCATATGAGATGTACAGGATTTACACCTGTTATTTAGTCTTGACGGGCCTATGTAATAAGTTTACTAACGTCTCATAAGAAAGAAGCATTAAATGGTTTGATGCGGTTGGCTTGAAACCAGCATGTGAGGGTTCAATTCCTTCCTTTCTTGCACTTGGACAAAGGCTGGTTCTTCGAATGTGTGATATGGGGGTGGGCAGCCGTGGATTCATTCGATGTTAGTGGAGGTTAGTTCTGGTTGGAGTACTTTTCGTTTTGCTGAGAAAGCCTCTCAGACAATGAATATTATCATGATTACTGCTGTTATTGAGATTAAGGAGCCAATTGAGGACAAAGTATTTCATAGAGTGTAGGCATCTGGATAGTCTGAGTATCGTCGAGGTATGCCAGCTAGGCCAAGGAAGTGCTGTGGGAAAAAGGTTAGGTTGACCCCTGTAAATATTACTCCGAAGTGGGCTTTAGTCCATGAAGGGTGTAAAGTGAAGCCTGTAAACAGGGGGAATCAGTGGGTAAGTCCTGCTAGAATGGCAAAGACTGCTCCCATTGAGAGGACGTAGTGGAAGTGAGCGACTACGTAGTAGGTGTCGTGAAGGGCAATATCTAGGGACGAGTTTGCAAGGACAATTCCTGTTAATCCTCCGATGGTGAATAGGAAGATAAATCCTAGTGCTCACAGTATTGGGGGGTCTCATTTGATTGTGCCTCCATGCAGGGTGGCTAGTCAGCTGAATACTTTAATTCCGGTTGGAATGGCGATGATTATGGTTGCCGACGTGAAGTAGGCTCGTGTGTCTACGTCTATCCCCACTGTAAATATGTGGTGTGCTCATACGATAAAGCCAAGGAACCCGATTGACAGTATTGCTCACACTATTCCTATATATCCGAATGGTTCTTTTTTCCCTGCGTAATAGGCTACCACGTGTGAGATAATTCCGAAGCCTGGGAGGATAAGGATGTAGACTTCTGGGTGGCCGAAAAATCAAAATAGGTGTTGGTATAGTACAGGGTCTCCTCCTCCTGCAGGGTCGAAGAATGTGGTGTTGAGGTTTCGGTCGGTGAGTAGTATTGTGATGCCAGCTGCTAGGACCGGTAGGGAAAGGAGGAGTAAAATAGCGGTAATGAGGACGGATCAAACGAACAAGGGTGTTTGGTACTGTGATAGTGAAGGGGGTTTCATGTTAATAATGGTGGTAATAAAGTTGATTGCTCCGAGGATAGAGGAAACACCTGCTAGGTGGAGGGAAAAAATAGCCAGGTCTACTGATGCGCCAGCATGGGCGAGGTTACCTGCTAAAGGCGGGTAAACGGTTCAGCCTGTGCCGGCTCCAGCTTCTACGGTAGAGGAAGCTAGTAAGAGGAGGAATGAGGGCGGGAGGAGTCAAAAGCTTATATTATTTATGCGTGGAAATGCCATGTCGGGGGCACCAATTATAAGGGGGACTAATCAGTTTCCAAAGCCGCCGATTATAATAGGCATAACTATAAAGAAAATTATAACAAAGGCATGGGCTGTGACAATTACGTTGTAGACTTGGTCGTCTCCAAGGAGAGTCCCTGGTTGCCCTAATTCTGCGCGAATTAGCAGGCTAAGTGCTGTGCCGGCTATGCCTGCCCATGTGCCAAAGATCAGGTAAAGAGTGCCAATGTCTTTGTGGTTGGTTGAGAATAATCATCGGTTGATAAGGGTCACAGGTAAGATGGCTGAGTGTCAAAGCGTTAGGCTGTAGTCCTTTTTACAGAGGTTCAATTCCTCTTCTTATCGGCCCTGTAGTGAAGTTCATAGTGAGTTGCAAGCTCATTGATGTACATTGAAGGTGTGCCGGGGTCTTGTAGGCAGGAGCCAATGGGTAGCGGCATCTAGCTGTTAACTAGAGTTGTATGGGATCGAAGCCCATCTGCCTAGGCGAGGCTTTAGCTTAATTAAAGCGTCTGATTTGCATTCAGAGGATACAGGTTAATATCCTGTTGGTCTTAGTGTGGCAGAAACTAAGAGAATTTAACTCTTATTTAAGGCTTTGAAGGCCTTTGGTTTGGCGGCGGGTTAATCCTAAGTTTCTATAGTATGTGGATTATTAGTGGGGAGAGGGGTAGTAAAAGGGTTGATAGTGTTGTTAGGATGGCGGCAGATACATTTGGTATTTTGTTGGTAAGTCAGAGTTTTATGTGGTTGGAGGAGTTGGGGGGGAGGGTAATTGTTGAGTGGTAGGCGAGACGTAAGTAAAAGAATAGGCCCAGGAGTGAGAGTAGTGAGATGATTGTAGCTGCTGGGATCATTTCTTGTTTGGTCAGTTCTTGGAGGATGAATCATTTGGGTATGAATCCAGTTAAGGGTGGGAGTCCTGCTAGGGATAGGAGTGTGAGTATTAGGGCTGTGTTTAGTGTTGGGGCTTTTGTCCATGAGATAAGTATCGTTGATAGTTTAAGGGTTTTGGTTTGGCTGAGGGATAAAAATACGGTTGTTGTTATTACTGTGTAGAGGGCAAAGGCGAGGATGGTAAGTTTGGGGTTGTAGAGGATGATGATAATTATTCAGCCGAGGTGGGAGATGGATGAGAAGGCTAGGATTTTTCGGGTTTGTGTTTGGTTTAAGCCCATTCAGCCTCCGACAAGTGCTGAGGAGATTGCTAGGAGGGTGAGGGAGGCGGGGTTAAGGGATTGTGATGTAAGGAGAAGGAGGGTGATTGGGGGGAGTTTTATGAGAGTAGAAAGGAGCAGGGCGGTGGTGAGGGAGGAACCCTGAAGTACTTCTGGAAATCAAAAGTGGAATGGAACTAGTCCTAATTTGATCGAGATGGCTATTGTTAGTAATAGGGAGGATGTGGGGTGGTTTAGTTGTGTGATGTCTCATTGGCCTGAGGATCAAGCATTGGTTATGCTTGAAAAGAGGATCAGGGCTGATGCAGTTGATTGGGTGAGGAAGTATTTGATAGTAGCTTCGGTTGCTCGGGGGTGGTGTGGTTTACAGATAAGGGGGATGATGGCTATGGTGTTGATTTCTAGTCCTGTTCAGGCTAGTACTCAGTGGTTGCTGGAGATTGTAATTGTAGTCCCAAGGGCTAGGCTTATGATCAAGATTAGTTTTGCATGGGGGTTCATTAGTAGGGGAAGGGGTTAAACCATCATTTTCGGGGTATGGGCCCGATAGCTTGATTAGCTGACTCTACTAGAAAATAATATAGAGGGAGTATGGAGAGTTTTGATCTCTTCTGTGTAGGTTCGATTCCTACTTTTCTAATTTAGAGGAAGTGAGAGGATTGTTTTACCTCTATGCTCACTTTATCATAGTGATCCTTATATTCAGGCACGCTTCCTTAGATTGGAGGTAGGCCGGCATAGCTAATTGATATGCTGGTGTGTCAAAGGCATATGGCTAGAGTGAGGGGTAAGAAGTTTTTTCACAGGAGGTGTATCAGTTGGTCGTAGCGGAATCGGGGGTATGAGGCTCGGATTCATAGGAATGTGGATGAGAGGAGGAGGACTTTTGTAGAAAGTACGACCGGAAATAGCTCTGTTGGGGGGCTTAAGAAGCTGGGATTGAGGAATAGAACAGTGGTTAGTGTGTTTATAAGCATGATATTGGCGTACTCGGCCAGAAAGAATAGGGCAAATGGGCCGGCAGCATATTCGACATTGAATCCGGAGACGAGTTCAGATTCTCCTTCTGTGAGGTCGAATGGAGCTCGATTAGTTTCGGCGAGGGTGGAGATGAACCACATTATTGCGAGGGGTCATGAAGGGAAGAGAAGGTAGATTGGCTCTTGGGTGGTGGTTAGGGTGCTTAGGGTGTAGTTACCACTTAACATAATTGTGGATAGTAGGATGATGGCTAGGGTGACTTCATATGAAATGGTTTGGGCAACAGCTCGGAGGGCCCCAATTAGGGCGTATTTCGAGTTTGAAGCTCATCCTGATCACAATAGGGAATATACAGTTAGGCTTGATATTGCTAGGAGAAATAATAGTCCTAGGTTTAGGTCTGCTAGGGGAAATGGTAGGGGGAGGGGGATTCAAATGGTGAGGGCTAAGAGTAGGGCTAGGATGGGGGTTATGATGAATAGGAACGGGGAGGAGGTAGATGGGCGGATGGGCTCTTTGATGAACAGTTTGACTCCGTCGGCGATGGGTTGAAGGAGACCAAAAGGGCCCACAATGTTGGGGCCCTTTCGGGCCTGTATGTAGCTGAGAATTTTTCGTTCTACAAGCGTTAAGAAGGCCACGGCGATTAGGATTGGGATTATGTAAGATAAGGTTATAATTAGGAGGTTTGTTGTAGAGAAGGACATGTTACAAGTAGCTAGGGAGAGGATTTGAACCTCTGGATAAAGGGTTTAAGCCTTTTGCATTTGCCAAGCTCTGCCACGCTAGCTATGTCCTTTTCTAGGAGTGGGGTGTGGGTGAGTTCTCTTAGCGATTGAGTTGGGCTCATTGCTTGGAGGGTTAGGGTGTGCTGGTGGTATTGACCCTACTTCTCCGGTCCTTTCGTACTAGGAGGAGTGCATACATAGATAGAAACCGACCTGGATTACTCCGGTCTGAACTCAGATCACGTAGGACTGTTAATCGTTGAACAAACGAACCCTTAATAGCGGCTGCACCATTAGGTTGTCCTGATCCAACATCGAGGTCGTAAACCTCCTTGTCGATATGGGCTCTTGAAGGAGATTGCGCTGTTATCCCTGGGGTAGCTTGGTCCATTGGTCAATTGTATTGGGTCTAGGTTACTATTAGTACTTTGAGAAGTGGGTCTTAGTAAAGAGTTGTGGTCTATGGGTTTGGAGGGTTTGTTTTTCTCCAAGGTCGCCCCAACCGAAAAATGTCAACCAGTTGTTTTATGGGTTAGGCCCGGGGTGGGTTATGTTAGTGCGAGGGTGGTTGATGATTTTGAAGTTCCACAGGGTCTTCTCGTCTTATGAACACATTTTCGTTTTTTCACGAAAATACTAATTTCACTGATTATCAGCAGAAGACAGTTGAGACCTCGTTTAGCCTTTCATACAAGTCTCAATTTACGAGACAATTGATTGCGCTACCTTTGCACGGTTAGGATACCGCGGCCGTTGAACATTTTGGGTCACTGGGCAGGCATCACCTTCAATACTTGTTGGTTTGGCTGAAGGCTATGTTTTTGGGAAACAGTCGGGTCTTTGGTTTGCCGAGTTCCTTCTGCGGATTTTAATCGTCTTGTGAGCGCTCCCGGAGTTGGTCTCAACAGGCTTGTGTTAGATACGTGTTCTTGCGGTAGGTAGAAGTATAAGTTGAGTCTGTTAATAGTTTGTGGGCGTAAGTTTGCGCTGATGAGGGGGGCCCCAAGTTACTTATTTTAGCATTAGTTCTTCTATTGTCATAGGTTAACCTGCTTTGGATGAGGGAGTCAAATGGGATTTATGATTTTTAGTGGGGTGAGCTTTGACGCATTCTTTGTTGATGGCTGCTTGAAGGCCTACGGGGGAGGGGAAAAGTAGTTATTATCCGCTAGGGGAGATTGTGTTCTTTTTCGATGGAGCTGTACCTCCGTCGAGTTGCTTTTAATCCCAATGTATAGTGGTTCGGGGCTATGGTGTCCTTTGAAGCGGGTTAAAGTAGAACTTAAATTCATTTGGCAGGTAACCAGCTATCACCCAGCTCGATTGGCTTTTCACCTCTACTGGCAAGTCATCCCACTCTTTTGCGACAGAGACGGGTTCGCTCAAATTTTTAGCTGCTCGCAAGTAGCTCGCTTGGGTTTCGGGGGGGCAAACTTTAGTCCGCTTTGCTTGGTTGTTCTTGCTAAATCATGATGCAAAAGGTACAAGGGTTAGTCTTTACTACTTTTGGCTTAATAGTTTTCATTGTTATTTCATCTTTCCCTTACGGTACGGGTGGTCTCTATTGCGCCTGAGGTCTTTTCTATCACCTATACTGGGACGGAGTTAGAATGTTTTGATTGGGTATGGTGGTGAGTTGTTTATGGTAGTGGATGAGGTGTTAGTTGGGCTAGAGGAAGGGCGGGTCAAGGCGATCTCGTTTAGGGGAGATATCTTTCAGGTGTAAGCTGAATGCTTTGGGTTATAGCTACGTCTTGATAGTCTAAGTGCACCTTCCGGTACACTTACCTTGTTACGACTTGCCTCGTCTTTAGCTTTGGGGAATATTATTTATTGGTGGTAGTGGCTTATGAAGAGGGTGACGGGCGGTATGTACGTGCCTCAGAGCCGGCTTAAAGTGAACTGGGTATGATTTCACTTTACTGCTAAATCCGCCTTCTAAGAACGGGTTTCATGTTCTTTTTCGTATATTCTAAGTTAGAAAATGTAGCCCATTTCTTCCACCCCATGGGCTATACCTTGACCTGTCTTGTTAGGGGGGGGGGAAAGTCTATTAGGCTCACTGTTAGTCTCTCATTGGAGGTGAGCTGGCGACGGCGGTATGTAGGCTGTGTTGGCAAGGGGTGGTTGGGTGAATCGTGGATTATCGGTTACAGAACAGGCTCCTCTAGGTGGGTTTGGGGCACCGCCAAGTCCTTAGAGTTTTAAGCGTTTGTGCTCGTAGTTCTCAGGCGGATACGAAAGTAAGGAGGGTATCTAAATTTATGGCCGGGCATAGTGGGGTATCTAATCCCAGTTTGTATCCTGGCTTTCGTGGGTTAAAATTAATCATGGGGGCTAAGATGGTTTTGAGGTTGGGCTTAGATAGATCTTAGGCTTATGACGGCTTAGTTGAGCTTCGATCTTAGTTGGTGTAGATAACATGTGGCCACTCTTTACGCCGGATGATTATTGATTTGGGTCTCTTGTATGACCGCGGTAGCTGGCACAAGATTTACCAACCCTAAAGAATTGCTATGGCTAAGTCAAGTTTGCACTTATTGCTTAACGTTAATTACTGCTGAATACCCGTGGGGGTGTGGTTTAACAAGGCGTTTTGGGCTACTGTTGTTTGGTGTGCCTGATGCCTGCTCCTCTTGCTTGGGTGGGAAAGATTAGGGGGCATTCTCACTGGAGTGCGGATACTTGCATGTATATGTCTAGCAAAAACCAATAATAAGGTTAGGACTAAGTCTTTTGCCCGCAGGTGGATTAGTGCCATCTTGGCATCTTCAGTGCCATGCTTTATGGTTAAGCTATGTGGGCTTGATGGGGTAGGAAAATTCGACTATTTATTAATTATCAATACAAATAATGTTTGTTTATTGGGGATTACGCTGGATTGATTAGGTGTGCGTTTTTCGTTTTTTTCGATGTTGAATTTGGTAGGGGGGTTTCTCTAATAAAAATGACGATAAACATAATGATGTATACAATCGTACAAAGCGTTTGTACGGTTTGAGGGAGTGTAAGCGGTTTGTTTTGATATAATTTGTTTTTTTTAAAAATGATTTTAAAAAACGAAAAAAAAATTAAAAAAAAACAAAGTAAAAAATGTGGTGAATTTCCTAGTTTTGTTAGGAAAATAGAGGAAGTGAAAATAGGTAAAAATATGTCCGACAAGCATTCACTAAATAGCCCCATTTACCGGGGGGGTGGAAGAGCCATAACCAAATGCGATCCAAAGTGCATCAGTGTCAAAATGATTCCCCATACACGCAAACCGTATCATTGAGGGACACGAGAGGTCTAGAATAGGACGCAAACCAGGTGTAGTCCAGGCTTCACTTGAGTAGGACTCTGGCGACGGCACTGTGAAGGGCAACCTGTGAAGAAGCCCCAAAGAGAAAAGGAACCAACAGCAATGAAGAAAGAAAATGCCGCGATCACGGACTAAAGAGGGGAAAATAATCCACAGATGACTTCGTGAAAAGTGAGGAAGTTCAGGAGTAAAGCGGGTGATGGCCCTGACCGAGGAACCAGAGGCGCAAAAGAGCAAGAGGGGCGAGGGGTGTAGGGGGAAAGAATGGGCCTGAAGCTAGTCATGATGGACATTACGGGCAAGGATTGCTGATCTCTCGTGAGGTGTACGATCAATAAATCCATCTGGTACGATCGAGCATAACCAAATGGGGAGGAGATATCTATGGAATGTTATGTCCTGTAACCATTCATAGTTATGGGGACTTGGTAGTGGGTTAGCATGGGCTAGGTAGAGTATGGTATCATGTCTTGGAACATGCATGGATGTACATTAGGAGAAATGTGGACAAGCTTTTATGCCCGTATACATATAATGGGTTTAGTACTAATATAATATATATTACCGGTACCATAATATATGTGGAATATAAATGTATGCACGATTATACATAGTATACCCCCCCTGGGGGGGAAAGGGGGGGTACACTCAGTAGGGGGGTTAGGTTAAAAAAAGTTGTT